TCATTTCTCCCCACACGTCTTCTCTTTTTTTTCTTTGAAAAAAAAGAGATGAGGTACCTGAAAATAGAAATAAATAATTGTTCCCACGGAACCTTCTCTTCTAACGTAGATTGGCCGTTGATACACGATCCAAGCCGGTCATTTTTTTATTTATTTTTTCGATTCGTTATTAGTTATTATCTTTAGTACTATTACCAAATCAAATGACTGCAACACAAATAGAAAAAAGGGGGATGAATCCGCTCTTAAGAATCATTAAATCCTAGAAATAAGTGTTCTGATGTATCATGTATATTGGTTGAAATGCAAAAATCAAATAATTCTTTGTGGTGGAACAAAATATCTCTCATTTCGCACTCAAATAAATTCTTCTTTTTGGTTTCCAAAGGAATGTTATTATGCTGCTTTGAACGGTGCACTAATCCTTTGAATCCGGTACCAACGGGTATCATCCCCCCTAGAACAACATTCTCTTTCAGACCCTTCAACCAATCGATACGACCGCGTAGAGCGGCTTTTGCTAAAACTCGAGCAGTTTCTTGAAAACTCGCTTCGGATATGAAACTTTGAGTATTTAGAGATGCTTTCGTTATTCCCAATAATATAGCTTGGTAACAAATCGCTTCTTTCAAAGCACGCCCCGTTCGTTCCGCTCGAAACAATCCAATTAGTTCTCCGGGTAAAAAAACATTAGACATTCCATCTTCTGAAACCAACACTTTTGATGTTATTTGACGCACAATAATTTCTATATGTCTATTATGGATCTGCACACCCTGGGATCGATAAACCTTTTGGATCTTATTAACTAAAGAGATACGACTTTGCACTATAGTTAGCTCAGCACCAATCAAGAATCCCCAGGGAATTCCAAGAATTCTTGTTATACGTTCGTTCCAACCCTCAACTCTCTTTTCTAGGTTCATTGATATTGAATCAATTGAACGCACTTCTAACACTTGTTCCACTTTTGGAAGACCCTGCGTTATATCACCCGATCTCGATTTTTCATATATAAATGTAACTAATGTATCTCCTTCGGAGAGTATTTCGCCATAATGTCCATGAACAGTTGCTCCTGGAGTGGCCAAATAAGACTTCGCCGATCTTATTACTACAGAGTCAATTTGAACAATTATAACTTGACCTGATTTTAGGTGTGGTCCATGTTTGGTTATACATACATTTTCGAAAAAAAACTGCCCAAGGCTAATTATTGTGGATTTTTTTTCACAATAATTATGATGGAGAAAATGCCAATTCAAGTTGAATGGATTAAAAAGGATGTTACTGCATGGATCGGAATTATAAATTCTCCCGTTTTCGTCCATTAAATAATATTTAAGTACTTGAAAGGTCTGTTTTAAATTTTCAAGTTGCAAATTTTTAGTTACCGAGATCTGATTATGAGTTTTTAAAATGTAATAAAAATTTGCAACTTGACAGGCTGTTCCTAAAGGGCCTAAGGAATTCCTAATTGGAATTAGAGGATCTCTTTTAATTGATTCTTTTATCACATTGTAATGTTTTACATCGTTGAATGGACCCATTTCAAAACAATTAGATGATGACAAAATTATTAAAGATTGAGATTCCTTACTTCTATTCAACAACGTATGAATAGTTCCTTGATTTTCTTTAAGTAATTGTCGAATCTTTTCCTTGGAATAAATAGAATAAAATGGATTGGTACGATCTGACCTATTATCAGAGATCAATACGGACCCTAACGGATCATTTCTTTTTCTGATATACGAAATATGGGATTTCACTAAGTTGATTCTTAGGAAATCTCGAATCAGATCTCTTGTACTTACTTCAACAAAGGAAGCGTGGGTTTCTTCGCTAGAAGAACTTTTGTTGCCTTGGTCCCAGTTCAACACTAAACAAGTCCGAACTAATTGAATACAGGTTCCGGAAATTCCCAAAATGGGTTTGCCATTTCCATAAAGAATATAATTTACAACTCTAAGTTCTAAATTATCTTTTTCCTGCAACGGATCCTGGGGAAAAAGTGTTTCTAAATTTATACCGTCCGCTATTTCATATATGATTACAGGCCGAACCAAAACAAAATATTTTTTCTTGGTAGGTGTGATCGATTGGACATAGATCCAATTTTTCCATTTTTTTGATTCCTTAAATTCTTTTTTTACCCTTCCCGGTGGTATCAAGATGCCACTATGTCGGAATATCTTATCCATCTCTACAGGAAAATGGATATCTCCAGAAAAGATTTTAAGTTCAATCCTTTTGTTTTTTTTCTCCACTCGGACCAATCCGCCTACTCGGCTTCTTGTATTTAAAGTGATTCGTGTATCTACTCCAATAATACTATTGTTTCGTACCATTATGGAAAAAGATTCAGGTAAAATATGCACCTCCTCGGGAATGAAAAAAAATTGATCTACTTTCGTTTGGTATTTTGGCTTAAATTCTTTGACTCCTCCATACTCAATTAAATCCTCTTTTTTGAGGATTGAATGCAAGCCTATAGCCC